GAAATGCCAAAATAGGAATAACACTTGATATTATCAGAAATGCCCAGAAAATATCATATTCGTGAAGCAGAAACATAGAAGCACTCCTATTAATGTGGAATATACCGAATTAGTTGATTCAAATTGGAATTCTCAATTCATCCATAACTACATTAGTCGAAACAACAATTTTGATCAAACCACATAGTTTCGTTTGTTTACTTGTTGTGGGTCATGTATCGTCTCAAGATTCATCCAATGGAATCCCACTTACACTTACTTCGATTCTATTTAGATATGGTGTAGACATATAATGCTATTATACAAATCAAACTCTCTCCTACCTTGCCTCGGGTTTTCTATCAAACAAAAAAAGGAATTAAGGAATTTTTTTGAAAGAATATTTTAAATAATATGAATTGAAAGTGAAATAATATTCAAACAATATTATTCAAATAAGATTAAATATTAAACATAAAGAATTTCAATATTCTATTAATATAATAGAGCCAAAGAGGAGGTCTGGCCCATTTTTTCTCTCTCTCTCTTTTTTTTTTTCTTAGTGATTTAGAATATAGTCAGTAGTCAGATGTAATAGAATTTCTAGGAATTTCCATCTCGGGATTTATGGTATATTCTACGTGGCTGTGTTGGTGTATTCTTTTCATTAAGATCCGGATAGAGGATTATTGTTTCTATTGATTTGATACGGATACGAAAACGGAATGCATCGACCGATTCGATTCTCTCTCCCTGTCCCAGATTTATACTTAATTGATTTGATTCAATCCATTGAATTGTGAAGAACCCTTCCATATAAAAACTCGTGGGTTCCTATACCCAAATTAGGAAACTTTGGACCTGTACTACCCCGGCCCCGGCTTTACCCCCGAGTTAGAAGTCTTGAAAGAATCATTTCAGACCCATTTCTAGGACTAAAGATCGTGATTTGGAATGACTCGAAATACTTATTTATTTAATGTAATAATAACACCTAGCAGGACCAACCAACGAGTTAGGTTTCGTGACAACAAAAAACGTTTCTTTTGAAGCAAACCTACAAAATGGGGCATAGTTTAATGGTAGAGTCGGCTGAATCGTAAATGATTTACAGAAGATACTTCGAATGGAATCATGCGTTGTCGAACGATTCGATAGACAAAATCTCCCCATCCCAAAACCAACTCATAGAACATAGAAATAGAAGAGGGTGCGTTGATACATTTAGGACCAATTCATTGTCTCTAAAACAATGAATTGGGATTGTTGTTCTGCCAAAAGGCGATACGTCGGGGGATTCCTAACTCATCCAAGTTCAAATGGGCCCTAATCTTTTTAGATAAAGTCTGCATTGGTAGAATTGGAATGATGAACAAATTGGATTGGGTAAATTGGAATAAAAAAAAAGAAGTTATAAGTTTAAGTATTGTACAGAAAAATGACGACTTGCTTTGCTAAGCCGGTTATACAAAGAAAAGCCTATTGTACAATGAAACTTACCAAAGAGCTTCGTTTTTGAAACTCTGGCTTTTCTACAAATACAAGAACAAGAATAGGTTCTAGATAATGTGACTTACTATTAGATTGAATTTGGATTTGATTTGGTTGGGTCAGGTTGGAGTTTTTCTTGAGCCAGGCTCATGTTATGATTTTGACTTCATAAATTGACTTGGGTATACCAAAGCAAAGGTGTATCACTAAATCTTGGATCATGGACAAATAAAAGAGGAAAAAGGCCGTATGTCATTCACAGACGAAGATTAATGAAGAAGAATGGGTTTGTTTATCCGAGATTTGAAAATACCGATCCGATTGGATCCATTGGAATAAATTATTGTTTTCAAGCCCCGAGGGATCTCCGTGATCCTGTGGGAATGATTCCATTTCTATGGAACAATCAACCGGCCGGTCACACGCACTAATTAGGAAATGAATACAAAAATGTATAGGGCTATACGGACTCGAACCGTAGACCTTCTCGGTAAAACAGATCAAACTTATTATTATCGAAATGATTCGAACTGTTTCAAAGACCCAACATGCGTTTTTTTTTGCATTGGGCTCTTTCATTAACTGATAAAAAGATCGGCTAGTCTACCATATTTTTTCTTGACAGGAAGATAACGAGATGGCTCCATGTGCTCGGATTCATTATTTGAATTCTGATCCGGGAGCAATACCAAAGTGTTTCAAAGAAGGGTTACCCTGACGTAGGTCTGCCTCCGGCCTAGATCAACCTAAGTTAAATGGAGTCTCTATCAATCCGCCCCAAGAGTCAAATATGATACTTCATACACCTTAAAGTTCATAGGACGAAAAGAGGTTATTTTGAGGTCCTTATCCTCATTATGCCTAGCATTGAAGGGCCTGGGTATTCACCTTATCAATGATCAAACCAATGATGGGTTCTATTTGGTACCTGAATTGGCACCTGAATCGGACCGAACAAAATATTTGTCAGGCTATTGTTCTCTTGTTCCCTCGAATCCATGGAGTAAGACATCGATTTCTCAATAAGATC